TCGGCCATCTCTCCTACATAATCTTATGATTATGACCCAGAAACCGAGTGAATAGCGAGTCATTCATATTATTGCAATACAGGTACGACCGATCAATTAAATTCTAAATAGAAAACTTTTCGTCAAAGAAAGATCTTCCGTAGGCTCGAGGGATAAAAAAAAACTTCTCGAGTTCTCAGAATCCGTAGGAAAAATTCCTTGATTCCTCAACTTAGATAAAATAGTAATAATTGGTATACTACTCAATTTGAATGAAATCCAATCGGATTCAAATATTTCCTATCTATCCCTGTCCAAAAGGGACAATTTGAGTGGAAGGTCCACATCCTTTTTTTTAGAATGAGTCTGTTTGTTTTTATGTGATTTCGTACTGTACGATTCCTTTGTTTGTGGGATCATTTTCCCTCGAGGGGGAATGAGAAGAATTATCGAATGGACTGTTAACTATGCCTAGATCTCGGATAAATGGAAATTTTATTGATAAGACCTCTTCAATTGTAGCCAATATCTTATTACGAATAATTCCGACAACTTCAGGAGAAAAGGAGGCATTTACCTATTACAGAGATGGTGCGATTTGATTCTTTTTTTTTATTTATTTACCGCCCTCAGTCTTATGAGAAAGAGACATGATTCGGGATACAAAGAAAAAAGATTCTTGAAATAAACCTACGCTTGATGAAGGTGAAGTTAGTTTGGAGATAGAACAATTCCTTCTGTCGTGTATCCCCGATTGATGCAGCCTCAGATGCTTCAATTGTCGATTCTAGTATTGAGCGAAAGGTTAACCTATAGGTTCTGTATTGCAGGTCAATACTACTTCACTAGTACCAATAGGCCGCATAGGGGAAGAAGCACTACACCTAGGAATCAACAACACGAAAACTTTGTTATAAATTACTCCTTTTCCTTATCGGGATCGGGACTAACAAGAATGGTTGGGACAACAAACATCCATCTCGTTCGTACTTTGGATACCCGTATAACCATCGAAGATCGTTGAAGTGACTAATTCCTGGAAATAGAGGGCGTTGAGGACAAAGAAATTGTTGGAGTTACCATTTCTATCTAGCACCAACACGCTTGGTGTTAAGAAAAGACAGACCTCTTGCAGGAAGGATGGCTAGAGATTTCTTGTAAAAACACCAGTCCCTGTCAGTTCATAATAAAAATATTTCAATCTTTTTTGATTCCATGGATTATTTCCCTTATTACTATGCACAGAAGGGAGGAGCCGTATGAGATGAAAATCTCACGTACGGTTCTGGAACGGAGATTCTTTGAATAGAATGAACGACCGTAACGGATGTCGGCTCAATCCGAAGGAAATTATGCGGAAGCTTTACAAAATTATTATGAAGCTACGCGACCAGAAATTGATCCCTATGATCGAAGTTATATACTCTATAACATAGGCCTTATCCACACAAGCAACGGAGAACATACGAAGGCTTTGGAATATTATTTCCGGGCACTCGAACGAAACCCATTCTTACCACAAGCTTTTAATAATATGGCTGTGATCTGTCATTACGTGCGACTATCTCCACTATAGAAAGAAGGAAAGAAAGATCAAATCTTCTAGTAAATACTAGAAACAAAATAGGCTTTCTACATATGCATCGTCCAAAGCAACGATTTTTATCAGCTGTAGCAAAGAAAGAGACTTCATACGAGCCGAAATATGAAGAAATAGGTATGGCCTATATACTAGATTCTATGGATAAAGGATCTAATTGATGGAGGAAGCACCGTAAAGATCAATTAGCGAGGTTTGGGAGCCGATACAATAAGAACTGCTTACTTATGTCATGATATGAGATAAAAGTTAGGAATCAACTTATGTAATAGAGTCGATCTACTAAGGTATTGAGCAGCGGTGTAGCATCAGATCCCAAAGATAGTAAGTCCTTTCTTTCTTCTGGAGGAAAGTCCTTTTCAAAGATTCTATATGAATTTCTATATGAAACCGAGATAGTTACCTTTCAGAAAATTCTAACGATAGGGGTAGATACCTATGTTCTTCTGAAGGTGGGAGAAAAGAGAAAACTGATTATTGATCAAAATTAGAGTTTGAAACTCATGTAATTAACCTCTTCTGGTTAACCCGAGAAAAAAAAATGGGATAGATTTACGAGAAATCTTATTCAGTTAGATATGGTAGATTAAGATGGGACACCAAAAGAATTGATTGCTGAGCCGTATGAGGTAGGAAACTCTCAAGTACGGTTCTAAGGGAAGGAATTGACCCACCTATTCCGGCCGGGGAGAACAGGCCATTCGACAGGGAGATTCTGAAATTGCGGAGGCTTGGTCCGATCAAGCTGCTGAATATTGGAAACAAGCTATAGCGCTTACTCCAGGTAATTATATTGAAGCACATAATTGGTTGAAGATCACAAGGCGGTTCGAATAAGAACACTCTCTTTTTTAATTCATTAACTCTCTTTTTTAATTCATTATAATATTGGATCCATCAATCAAATAAAATAGATCGTTC